ATATGGATTGATTCGGATTAATATGGAATTATTACCCCACGCCCATTCTTTATTTTCTCCTTGGTTACTGATAATAGGTACAATCCAAATAATCTATGCAGCTTCAACATCTTCCGGCCAACGTAATTTAAAAAAAAGAATAGCCTACTCTTCTGTATCTCATATGGGTTTCATACTTATAGGTATTGGTTCTATAACTGATGCAGGACTGAATGGAGCCATTTTACAAATAATTTCTCACGGATTTATTGGGGCAGCACTTTTTTTCTTAGCAGGAACGAGTTATGATAGAATACGTCTTCTTTATCTAAACGAAATGGGCGGAGCAGCTATTCCTATGCCAAAAATATTTACGATGTTCAGTAGCTTTTCCCTGGCCTCCCTTGCATTACCAGGTATGAGCGGTTTTGTTGCAGAATTAATGGTATTTTTGGGAATAATTACCAGTCAAAAATATCTTTTAATGCCAAAAATACTTATTTCTTTTGTAATGGCAATTGGAATGATATTAACTCCTATTTATTCATTATCTATGTTACGTCAGATGTTCTATGGATACAAGCTATTTACTACCCCCAATTCTTATGGTTTTGATTTTGGACCTCGCGAGTTATTTGTTGCAATCTGTATCTTTCTACCTGTAATAGGCCTTGGAATATACCCGGATTTTGTTCTTTCATTATCAGTTGATAAGGTTGAGGTTATTTTAGCTAATTTTTTTATAGATAGTTTTTCGTAATCAAAAATTAGCTAATTTTTTAAAGCTCGTTGTATCATGAAAAAGAATGTTTTTTTTCGATTTTTTTTAGCGAAGTCAAAAAAATGAACTTTAATTTGAACCAGATATGCGCAGTCTTTGCGAGAACCGCGCGAATTACGGTATGCACGCGGTTCGCACTGGTTCATGCAAAGTTTTGTCTATACACTTTACTCTACTTAGTTTGCATTCGCCAGAAGCTTTCTTAAATTTAACTAGACATTTCCATAAATGAACCATAACTGTGTAGCCCTAATCCTAATAGATTGACTCCAAAATAACAGATCCAAATTATAAGAAAGCCTAGAGTCGCTACAATTGCGGAATTTGCACCCTTGAAATGATTATTTGTTCGAGTATGTAAATAAATAGCAAATATTATCCAAGTAATAAAAGCCCAAGTTTCTTTTGGGTCCCAACTCCAATATGATCCCCATGCTTCATTAGCCCATACTGCTCCTGAAATAATACCGATGGTTAAAAATATAAACCCTAGACTAATCACACGATAACTCCAATAATCCAACTGTTGAAGCAATTGGGCCTTGTAATAATTCTTAGCATAAAAAAAAAAACTATTTCCGAAAATATTAATTATTTCATTCCTGTCTTGAATTTCGTCAATTGCAAATAACTCAATTAATTTTAATAACTCATTACCGGTCCTTCTAAATGTAATAACTAGAAGTGTGGCTGATAATAATGATCCACATAGGAGAGCCGCATAGCTCAATATCATCATACTTACGTGCATTATTAACCACTCAGATTGGAGGGCAGGTACTAATATTCCAGGTTTATGTATTTGAGTCAAAAGGCCCGAAGTAGCAAAGCCTTGGGTAAAAAGAGTACTTGACGCGGTTATTGTGCTTAAATTGGGCTTTTTTTTTAAATACGCCACTATATGAATAATGGAGAAACTCCATGAAAGAAAGATTACTGATTCATATAAATCACTTAGTGGAAAATGGCCTGAATAAATCCAACGAGTGACTAATAATCCTGTTAGACATAAAAAAGTAGTTATCATGGCCTTTTCTGATAAATCATATGGTTTTGTGATTTCTGTGACTAATAGGTTTATCATCCGAATTGTAATTACAATCAAAACAATCGAAAAGGAAATATGCGTTAATATGTGCTCTAAGGTTTCAAATATCATAAAAAAAAAAAGACTACTCCTTGACTTTAATTAATAATTATATTAATTAAGCGAAATCCGTAATTCAATTAATTATTCATTATAATATCTATGCTCTCTCTTTTAGAGGATGGTATATGCCGCTACTCGGATTCGAACCGAGATGCTCTAGCACTGCTTCCTAAGAGCAGCGTGTCTACCGATTTCACCATAGCGGCGCCGTTCAACCTATAATACCTTATTCATATTCAATCGTCGAGATTGAAAGAGTAAATTCAAAGAAAAAATTTTTTTATAAGGATTTGAATTGAAAAATACCAATTAGTTCAAAGGTGGATTTAAAGGTTGATCTTTTCAGTTAGTTCCTTCCTATTCTTCTTAGGACTTTAGTCTTGTTTATGCTCTTCGAGAATCGAACTCTTGGAACTCGACAGTTCCTACCCAGGAAGAGAATTCAAAATTAACTGTTTTCTTTTTAAAAATGAATTGTTTATCATTTACCCTACTTCTTTAATTTGAAAGAACAAAATCCAGCAGTTGACGTCTAATTTCTATCTTTCTATAGTGAATTTAAACATAAACTATTATTTTTGACCTTCTATTAATATTCTAGAGAGATCTAGATAGAGAAAAAAGAAAACTTTTTTTATGGATATTAAAATTATAACAAATAAGTCAATGGGGAAGATAAGCCTCCCCATCGAAAAATATATGAAAAAAGGGAAAACCTTCTCTTTTTCTTTCTAAATTCATATAAATATAAATTTAGAATTCGTAGAATTCACTAAATTCAAAAATTTTCAAATTTTTAGTTTTACATATCATAATCAGAAAACGGCGTCTATTTCGGATTGAGTAGTCAAAAATAAGAGAGAATGCTATTTAGATGAAAAATGAACTAAGCCAATTTTCAAGTCAAATCAATTAAGATTATTACAACCAACTTTCTCACTTATTTGGATGTTGCAAAAAAAAAACTTTTAGACTTCCCCGTAGAAAGGGATTTCCCTAATGCCAAAGCTTTTAACGCTGACCGAGAGCCCTTCCCCTTCCAACTCTTTTTACGAATACGCTTTTTTGATATAGAAGTGCGTTTTTTTGGAACTGCCATTTCAAAATTAAGAAGTTTCCCATTGTTCTAGTTGAATGTGAAACACATCTAGTGTTCAAAACGAGTCGTTAGTAACTATTCAGTATCTAGTTTTTCTCTTAGTCGCTTCATAACAAACAAAGAAATATGGGAAAATATTACAAAAAAAAAAAATTGTTCAAACACAGTTTTTTATTTTTACAAGGCTTGTAAGAACAAACAATTTGTAACTTTTATTTATCGTTCTTTCTGATATATTTCTATAATCAGTTGTAACATCGAAATATACTTAGTTGAACTAAAAAAAAAAAAAAGCTCAAAGACCTATCTATGTTAATTTTTAGCATTTCATACTTCAGTTACATGTAATAAAATCTATTGATTGAAGTATTTTAAAAGAGAACTTTTGCTTAAAAAAAAATGGAATCTTTCTTTGATTAATTAGCCAAACTTGAGGAAAGAATATGCCGACTGTTTCAATTTGAATGAGATTCAGAATTAATCTGTTATGTTCCAAGATATATCCTTTTTTCCTTTCTCACTAAATATAAAATAAAGTGTCTTTTATATCTAGACTCGGATATGTACCCTTTTTTACTAATAAAAATATTTGTGATTTTTTAGAAAAAGAAAACACTCAACCTTATAAAAACTCCGTTTGAATCAATTAACTAAAATTAAAATGGTGAGGTTATTAAGCCGATTGCATTAGTTAATCCGATGATTGATATTAGAATCAAGGACTTCTTAGGGGAAAATTCCCATGCCGGATGATAAAGTTGATGCATATTAAAATTTTTTTATTGACCCCTTTGTACAGGGGTAGGATCTGGTGACTCGAAAGTAATAAATTAAGACTCAAAACTTTTTTTTTATGGAACACACATATCAATATGCATGGATAATACCTTTCTTTCCACTTCCAGTTCCTCTCTTAATTGGGGTGGGACTTCTTCTTTTTCCAGCGGCAACAAAAAGTCTTCGTCGTATGTGGGCTTTTCAGAGCGTTTTCTTATTAAGTATAGTCATGATTTTTGCGATAAATCTTTCGATTCAGCAAATAAATAGCCGTTTTACCTCTCAATATGTCTGGTCTTGGATCATAAATAATGATTTTTCTTTAGAATTCGGCTACTTAATTGATCCGCTTACTTCTATTATGTCAATATTAATCAGTACTGTTGGAATTTTGGTTCTTATTTATAGTGATAATTATATGTTTCATGATCGTGGCTATTTGAGATTTTTTTCTTATATGAGTTTGTTCAGTACTTCGATGTTGGGATTAGTTACTAGTTCTAATTTGATACAAATTTATATTTTTTGGGAATTAGTTGGAGTCTGTTCATATCTATTAATAGGATTTTGGTTCACACGACCTGTTGCAGCAAATGCTTGTCAAAAAGCGTTTATCACTAATCGTGTCGGGGATTTTGGTTTATTATTAGGAATTTTGGGCTTTTATTGGATAACGGGCAGTTTTGAATTTCGTGAGTTATTCCAAATATTCAATAACTTGATTTATAACAATGAGGTAAATCTTTTATTTGTTACTTTGTGCGCTGTTTTATTATTTTCCGGTGCAGTTGCAAAATCCGCACAATTTCCCCTTCATGTATGGTTACCTGATGCCATGGAAGGGCCTACTCCTATTTCGGCTCTTATACACGCCGCTACGATGGTCGCAGCGGGAATTTTTCTTGTAGCTCGACTTTTCCCTCTTTTCATAGTCATACCGCACATAATGAATTTGATTTCTTTGATAGGGATAATAACAGTATTTTTAGGAGCTACTTTAGCTCTTGCTCAAAAAGACATTAAGAAGGGTTTAGCCTATTCCACAATGTCCCAATTGGGTTATATGATGTTAGCTCTAGGTATGGGGTCGTATCGAAGTGCTTTATTTCATTTGATTACTCATGCTTATTCTAAAGCATTATTGTTTTTAGGCTCGGGTTCCGTTATTCATTCAATGCAAACAATTGTTGGATATTCTCCAACTAAAAGTCAAA